CACGAAATCTTGGCGATCTTCTCTATCTAATGAATGAGGAGTCCGTTTGGAAATCGTCCGCCCTGCACCCACCCCCCGAGTATATGATTCAAGAGGAATCACACAGGGGTAGATTGATAGAAACCTCTTACCCCCCAGTACCCATAACCCAGCAGATAAAGTACATTACATAGTCCGTTTTAGGGATTGGCGACTTACCCATTCATTGACTTTGGCACTGGACGCTCCAAAAATGGACCAGGTCGGGTGAATTAGAGAATAGACAGACGCCTGTTGGCATTCCAGCCTTCCTTCTCCTTTCAGGGCCTATCCGAAGGAGAATCCAGTACCTCTTGGTCGTTAATATCTGAATAGGACGAACCGGCCTCCGTGGATATCTTTGCTTCGGAACAAAACAATTAGAATTAGGCTCAGTCAACCGGAATATGTATTATCCATGGGGGGGATCCTCCAATTGAGAAGATCCATCGACCTGAGACGAAGAGAAAGGTCTATCTATTTTCTTTAGTTATTCAGTTAAACCAATGATTCATTATTAGGGCGGATAGCAATAGGCATTTCATCGGACATGCGTATTTTTTATTTTCCGACGGATTTACATGGTTTCATTAATGGAAATTGTTTGATGTAGTGAGTAATAGGCTCTTTCGCCGTTCAAGAATTCTTGTTTAGGCAGTTCATATCATCCATACATAGTGATAGTGTTTTGATCTAAGATTTCAATTCTTCCATTTTCAGCAGTAGCATATTGTTCCATGGAGCTAAGGTCCAAAATATGGAATAAAAAGTGTTTCCACGACTCTACCACCCGGCCAATCCTTTTCCACCTAATCCCCTTTTCATGGCCACATATCTTTACGGCTAAGGAATGGAAAATCTTTCTCCTGTTACATGAATCAAATGTTTCATTTCATCCGGGAAAAGCCATCCCTTTCTCAACACTGTCTTTGTCATTTGATCCAATAGCGTTACGTTAGATAGGAACAGATTTGATAAATATTGATAACTCTCGGATAGAGTATTAGAACGGAAGGATCCATTAGATAATGAACTCTTGCTTCTAAGCCATCTCTGGCGATGAATCAACAATTCGAAGTGCTTTTCTTGCGTATTCTTGATGAACCAGCGTTTATATATAGATGTAGAAGGATTTGTTTGGGAAGTAATAAGCCCCTTTGACATCTCTTCATCTGCAAAGAATTCTCGACGTGAAAACACAGAGACAAAGGGCTTATCTTTGAATAGGAAAAAGAATGGATCCGCAGGGTCCCAAATGAATTGGCTTATTCGAAAAAAGCCTGGTTCTTTGGAAGATCTATCTCGTGTCTGGTACTGCATGGTACCACTCCGCAAGAACTCCGAATCATTCTCTTGAAGCTCATCCTCTTTATGATAAAGGATCCGCTTGCCCCGAAATGGCCCGGACAAATAGGGAAATCCCAATTCAGTGGGCCTTTCGATACAATCAAATGGATTGCCGCAAGGGCGCCATATTCTAGGAGCCCAAACTATGTAATTGAATAAATCCTCCTCTATCTGTATCTGTTGCGGGTCGACGGCTCCTTCCCCTTCTTCAAACTCCGATTCGTATTTTTCATATAGAAATCTCTGATCAACGATAGAACAAGATCCATTTTGCATCATATCTAACTGATTCCTCGGTTCGGACCGAAGAAGTAATGTCGCTCGATTATTATCAAACTGACTGCAATCTTTTTCTGTCCGTGAGGATCCCATCAGAGCGCCTTCTACTTCTAATAGGCCATGAACTAGATCAGAATCATTCTCAACGAATCCATAAGAAGTGATCCAATTTTTTTCATCAGTTCCGGGTGAAGACCAAAGATCTTGAGCGACCGATCCGGCAGAACAACTCAAAAGATAAAGAAGTATCGTTAATTTCTTCATGCTCGTTCCAAGCTCGAAGTACCATTTGTACAAATAAGAATCCCCTTCCTTACATGATTTCTTCTTCATATAGATAGATATAGGATCTATGGGGCAATTACTTAGAAGTACATTTTGTGCAACAGCCCGTCCTATCTGATAGAAAAGGATCCCATGATCCTTAACCGATCTTACCTGGGATCGCAAATCCCAAGTTTGTCTATGAACAGCTGATCTAATTGTATTGGTTTCGATAATTGATTTCTTCTGTGTAATACTAATTGATAGGGCCTCATTGATAAGTGCTACAAGATCTCGTGCATTGGAACCCATGGTTATGGACCCGAATCCATTAGTATGGAACATTTTCTTTTCCAAGTGAAATCCCCTGGTATATGAAAGAATGAAAAAGTGCTTTCGTTGTTGTGGAATAAGAAGCCTTCGTATCTTAATGCATGTATTTAATTTATTCGGAGCTATTAGAGCGGGATCCACTTTTTTGGGAATATGAGTCGAAGCAATAACAAGAATATTTCTAGTGGAATATCTTTCACAATCTCTGGAGAGATAGTTCTCTAATAGACCGAGGGATAAGTAATTCGACTCCTTCACA